AGGAAAAATTTATCCTATTTTTAAGATACTTCTTAATTGAATTCAATTTGAATGGAGGTGATTTGGATTGATGTAAGTACAGGATTACTTTTATCTATTCTCGAAAGCAAAGGTTAAAACTTTATCTTTATATTATTAAATATTACATTATTCGAATAAAAATTGATTTTAAATGAAAATCAAGCCACGACCCTTACGAACCAACCGTTCTTTTGTATTGACCAAGCAAAAACCTCATTCCTTTAACTGCAAAAAAATCTAAAAGCTATTTTTTTTTGAATTTTTCAATGTTTTGCGAATCAAGAGTTTTATACATTGTTTAGTTGAGATAAATTCGAAGAAATTGTTCGAATTGTGTAATCTTCAATTATTGATACAGGTAACCGGCCTAAAGCAATTTGATTATAATTCAATTCATGACGATTATAAGTAGAAAGCTCATATTCTTCGGACATTGATAAACAATTTGTTGGACAATACTCAACACAATTACCACAAAATATACAAATTCCAAAATCAATACTGTAATTAAGTAATCGTTTTTTTCGAATATCAGTTTGAAATTTCCAATCTACAACGGGTAGATCTATAGGGCATACACGAACACATACTTCACAAGCAATGCATTTATCAAATTCAAAGTGGATTCGACCTCGGAAACGTTCTGATGTAATCAATTTTTCGTAGGGGTATTGAATAGTTACAGGTAAACGATTCGCGTGGGACAGGGTAATCATGAAACCTTGACCAATATACCTGGCAGCTCGTATTGTTTGTTGACTAGAGTTCAAGAACCGAGTTAGCATAGGGAACATATCTGAAAATCTATAAATAAGTTTACTGGTTTCTTTCTCTTGTTTGAGACAAGTGATGAAGAATAGAATATTCTATTCCTTTACAGTGAAAGAAGCTGGAACGAAGTTGTTAATAATAGATTACCTAAAGAAATAGGTAAAAGAAATTTCCATCCAAGATTTAATAGTTGGTCCATTCTTAGTCTTGGTAACGTCCATCTTGTTGCAATAGAAATAAACAAGAACAAATAAGTTTTAGCCAGTGTAATAAAGATACCTATTATTGTTACAAAAACTTTCCCTCTTTTATTTATGTCAAAAATTTCAGGACTAAATAGGTTTGGAATAGAAAGATTCCAACCCCCCAAGTAAAGAACTGTTACAAATAACGAAGAAACTAGTAGATTTAGATACGAAGCAACATAAAATAAGCCAAATTTTATACCTGAATATTCGGTTTGATAACCAGCTACTAATTCTTCTTCTGCTTCTGGTAAATCAAAAGGTAATCTCTCACACTCGGCTAGAGAAGAAATTAGAAAAATGATAAACCCTATAGGTTGACGCCACAAATTCCATCCCCAAAAACCATATTTTGATTGTGTTTCAACTATATCAACTGTACTTAAACTGTTAGATAATCATAGTCGACAATAACATCACTGTTCTCGTCACTATTACAGAACCGTACATGAGATTTTCACCTCATACGGCTCCTCATAGGTCACAAATCAATATAAGAACCTTTCAACTTTATTTATCTTGATGTATTTGTTGATGTGTTTGTAAGATCGATAGAGAATCAAATTCTTATCCTAAGGCCTATAATTAGACTAATGGAATTCTGTCTGCTAGATTTATAATAAAATAATAAAAAAGTGCTTCGGAATTGATCTCATATTTTAAAAATTTTCATTTTTCTTTGTTAATTAAAAACTTTACCCTTGAATGAAAAAAAAAATTTTTAGAGGAATATCACATAGATATTTCAACCTATCTTTTTCTCATTTTCGATTACGAAAAAGCATTTAGACATTGCATTACATAACAAGAATTTTATTTCGTTCCTATTCTCCTTTCTCAGAAAAAGAGGCATTATTCGTATTATCAAAAGTCAAAGATTTCTTCGTTTTGATAGTTATTTACTTAATCAGTGGACAGGAACATACTCTGGATCGAAATCATGGGGAGTACTTCTTAATCATTTCTACCAACTTAAAGCCCCAATTCGAATTACTTTTCTATAAAAAAATATCCTATTGGATAATTTAAAGAATCTCCATTACTAATCCTTTGTGTATCTTGGTCTTCCTAACCATCCACTTATTTTTTTTTGAATCTCTCATTAGGGTAATACCTCTATGGTAATAGTATAGAAAAAAACCCATACAATTGATCTTTTAAACCCGCTTCAAGCCATGATGACTAATCAGCCAATCTTGGGGTAAACAGCCTTGACTGCTTATGTTTACTTTCACTTAATTCTTGTACATAGGAAATGAGATTGAATTCCTTTAACAGCAAATTTATAAGCCGTTTTATTTCACTCATATAACTATCTGGTTTAATTCATCAACCTAATGATGAATAAAAAAATAGATATTCAAATCATTTAACTTTCTTCTTAGAAAGAAAAGAAATGGAGGAATTTTTATGTCTTACCGAATCACACGTAGAGATATTGATAATACACATAGAGTTAATGGTATTTCATAACTAATTGATTGAGCAGCAGCCCTTAATCCACCTAAAAAGGAATATTTATTATTTGATCCATAGCCTGACATAAGTAATCCAACGGGAGCAAGACTTGAAACGGCGATCCATAAAAAAACACCAATACTAAGATCAGCTAGAATAAAGCGATAGCTAAAAGGAATTATTGAATAACTTAGTAAAATGGATATGACTGCTATGGATGGACCAATACTGAATAAACGAGTATCTCCTCTAGACGGAAGAAGATTTTCTTTGAAAAGTAGTTTTGTACCATCTGCTAAAGCTTGAAGCATTCCAAAAGGACCTGCATATTCGGGTCCAATACGTTGCTGTATCTCTGCAGATATTTCTCTTTCTAACCAAACAATTACTAGTACACCCAGTGTGATTCCTAATACAAGAATGAAAATAGGGACAAGCATCCATACGAGCCCATAAACTTCTTTTAAAGATTCCAATCTGAAAAAAGAATGAATAGCTTCTATTTCTGTTATATCAATTATCATTTCAACGATCAACTTCTCCCATAATGATATCTATACTACCTAGTATCGTCATAATATCAGCCAATTTCATTCTTTTAACTAACTGCGGAAGAATTTGCAAGTTGATAAACCCCGGCGGTCGGATTTTCCATCTCCAAGGAAAAACACTCTGATCTCCGATCAGAAAAATTCCCAATTCTCCTTTTGGTGCTTCGACTCTTACATAAAGTTCTTGCTTGGATAATTCAAAAGTTGGAGAAGGTTTTTTACTACTAAATCGATATTCAAAATCATTCCATTCAGGGTCTTTTATTCTATCAAAGCGCCGGCTTTCTAAATTCTCATAGGGCCCCCCTGGAATTCCTTCCAGGGCCTGTTGGATAATTTTTATGGATTCTGTCATTTCGCCGATTCGTACTAAATAACGAGCTAATGAATCTCCTTCTTTTTGCCATTGAATCTCCCAATTAAATTCGTCATAACACTCATAACGATCAACTTTACGAAGATCCCATTGTATTCCGGAAGCTCGTAGCATTGGCCCCGATAAACCCCAATTTAATGCTTCTTCTCCGCCAATAATACCTACGCCTTCAACTCGTTCTAAAAAAATAGGATTTCGTGTAATAAGCTTTTGATATTCAGCAACCCCAGTTAAAAAATAATCGCAAAAATCTAAACATTTATCTATCCAGCCATGAGGTAGATCAGCAGTGACTCCTCCGATACGAAAATAATTATGCATCATGCGCATACCGGTAGCAGCTTCGAATAAGTCATATATCAATTCTCGTTCTCGCAAAATATAGAAAAAGGGGGTCTGTGCCCCAATATCTGCCATAAAAGGGCCAAGCCATAACAAATGGGAAGCGATACGACTTAACTCCAGCATAATAGCTCTAATATAGCTAGCCCTTTTAGGTACTTGAATATTGCCTAGCTGTTCAGGTCCGTTTACGGTTATTGCTTCTGTAAACATAGTAGCTAAATAATCCCAACGTGTTACATAAGGCAAATATTGTATAATTGTTCGATTTTCCGCAATTTTTTCCATTCCTCTATGTAAATAACCCAATATAGGTTCACAGTCAATAACATCTTCACCGTCGAGAGTAACGATTAGTCGAAGAACACCGTGCATTGATGGGTGGTGAGGGCCCATATTGACTATCATGAGGTCGTTTCTTGTAGTTGGTGTAATCATAAGTTTTTCCCGAGTCAGTCTTCCATGCATTGCTGAAAGTAAAAAGAAATTCATCAAAATTTAAACGACTAAGCTCATCAAGACTAAGCTCGTCAAATGATATCATGCTTCAAATTAACGAGTTTTTATTTCTCGAATATCCAATTCATCAATTAATTCTTTATAGCGTCCTCTATTTCTTTTTGACAAATAGGCTAGTAGTCGTTGACGTTTTCCCAAAATTTTTCGCAAACCTTTCTGAGATGAAAAGTCTTTTTTGTGCAATTCCAAATGTGAAGTAAGTCTCCTTATCTTAGTGGTGAAACTGAATACTTGAAATTCAACAGACCCTCTATTTTCTTTATTTTCTTTTTGAGAAATAATAGAAATTACTGAATTTTTTACCATAAAAAACTCTCCTTTCCCCTTGTACAGATATGGATTTTACCGATCAGTAATAAGTATAAGTAATAATAATGCCATTAATTTTGATGTGGTATATACAATAATTTAATCCAAATAACTCCTTTCTGAATTCAAACCAATCAATCGAATTGGAAATTGGATTTAGAGATGTGAGACAAGAAAAGTACGTGATCTGTATATTTGTTTACTTTCATATACCCTATATTATATATAGATTAATATAGATTATATATAGGGTATATAGAAATAGGGTTTAGGGTATATATAGAAAAATTTTATTATTCACAGAATTTCAATCGCGGATACAGATGTATTCTTAACATACTGAAACGACTGCCATTATTGGTATCAAACCAATAACGATTCATACAAGCTAAATCTTCTAATCGATAATTAGGCCAAAGAAAGAACTTTAATTTCATTAATTGATTTTTCTCTCTATCAAGATAATTATTGTCATGTGAAACTCGGCTGCTGTTTTTTATGTTCTTTCTATTCCAAAATACTGGATTTCTATATGTATAATTTTCATTCTTTGAATTGAAACAAATTAGAATTCTCGCTTTTCTACGACGTTTAAACGATAAAATATTTTCTGGAACAAGTAAATCAAAATGATTTTTGTCTCTATTTTCATTTATTCTTTGATGTGGTGAAATTGTTTCATCCAAATTTGTCCTAGAAACATATCTTTGCTCTTGATATTTTTGATTAATTTGATGCTTACTCTTATGAAGCAACGAAATACCTACGGTTTGGTACATAATAAATTGTCCATCTTTTTTTCCAGACAAACGAAGTGGTTCTACAATCAATACCCCCCTCTTCATTAATTCTGAAAGAGTTAAATTACTTTGAATCGGCATTCTATCCAAATTGATTTCTCTCTTTTGAATGGAGGTTATAGTCATTTTTTTTGGATCTATCAGTCTAAGCAGAAGACAATATGCCTTGATATTATTGATCATTCTTTGATTTAAAGTTGTGCACCATTTCAATTGAAAAACCAAATAACGTTTCAGGAATAAATCTAGTTCTGCTTCTGTATTGCTTTTGTATTGTTTTCTCTTTTTCCCCTTTTTTATGTCCAAGCTTGCATAATTATCTTCAATATCTTTTTGTTGTGAGAGAACGGATCCACGATCTCCTTGACTTATGGGTTCTTTTTCTTCTTGATTTCGATGCTTTTTATTCGAGGCTATCAACAAATTAATCTTTTTCTTTTCATTAATCTTTTTATTTTCACTACTATTTAAATTTAAAAGAAGTAATTTGCTTGGTATAAACCAAGGTTTTGTTTTATATGCCTTATAAAGTAACACAAATTCTGGGAAGAGCCAAAATTCCAGATTCGATATGGGGCGCTTTAGTATTTTTTCATTCATTCCCATCCAATCAAAAAATCCTTTGTGGGGGTTTGGTGAATTGGTTTCTGGAATCATAAGATAAAAAATATTTTTTTTAGAAATTATTTGAGAATTGTTAGTAGGAATTTGAGTATTTTGATTCCTATTGGTATCAATAATGATCCAGGTCTCAATATCGGCTTTTTGGCTAAGATAAAAATTGAAAAATTTCCAATCAAAGTTTTTTCTATCGGCCGATTTTTTCATATATGGAATATCAACCTGTCCTAGATCATTTTGAATAGGGATGTTCCTCAATATATCAAAAAAGGCCTTTTTAGGCCTGTTATAAGTATAATAAATTTCTTGGTTCTTATTTTCTTGAAAGGGAAATCTATAAAAAAAACATTCCGTTTTATTATCATAATTAATAAATTTATATGATAAAAGATTATATCTATAATATTTTCGAAAATTACTTTTTTCATTGGATAATAAATATACTTCCGATTTTTTTTTGGAACCAACCAATTGGTCTTTTTCATATGAATGCCGTTTGCTTAAATTTTCCTTTTTAACTATACAACGCTGGCGAACTCTATTTCGCCATTTTTCTGGTATTAATCTAGACCATCCGATCTGAGATAAATGGTATTGATAATGTCCTTTTAACCAGTTTTTCCATTGATTCGTTTCATAGCTTGGAAGTTTTTTATTTGCTAATTTCGAATGAATCATTCCTTGTCTTTCAAAAGAATCCTTTATTTTAGACTTAAGAAAAGGGGGGATTCTTTGATATTGAACAACAGATCTTACCGAGTTCCTAATTTGAATTTGTGATAATTTGTAAAATACATATGCTTGTGACACGTAGGATAAGTCATAAAAAATACGTGAATTTTCTTTAATATTACTAATATTATCAAATGGCTTTTTTATAGTCGAAATAAATGTAATTGGAGTTTTCTTTTTTTTATTAATTCTTTCTTGTTTTCTTTCATTATTGTAAATCGATTTATCAATAATTTTTTTTGTTACTTTAAGAAAAAGTTTTGTATTTATTCTGGGAATATTAATGATAGATAAAAATAGATCTGTGTAGATTTTTTCAATGAAAATTTTTAAAAAAGGGGGGAATTTATAGATTAATCGAGCATTTATTCTTTTTAATATTTGCCATTTTTCGAATCTTTTAGCATTAGAATTTGTTTTGTTAGGACTAAGATTATTTATTCTTGGAGTTACTTTTTTTTTCTCTTTTGAGATTCTTTTTATTTGATTTCGAATTTTACTTGTTCTATCAGCGAGATCCTTCGTTTTTTTTTCCGTCAATGAATAATTTGACGAACTCGGAGATGCAATTTGATTAAATGATTCGTGAATTATCTGATTGCTTATCATGGAATCTTTTTCTTCTTTAATTTCGCTTAATTTATATACTTCTCTTAATCTAAATAATAGAATTGGATTTACTTTTGAAAATTCTTTTATTATTTTTTTTATAAAAATAACACCTTCGATAACCCATTTTTTGTTTTTGATTTCTT